TGTAGCTAATCATTTATTGATAAAAATTGCGAAGCTCAACACGAGGGCAGAAAAAGATACAATCGTAACTTGGTCCCGGGCATCTACCATTATACCCACAATGATCGGCCATACAATTGCTATTCATAATGGAAAGGAACATTTGCCTATTTATATAACAGATCGTATGGTAGGTCACAAATTGGGAGAATTTGCACCTACTCTGAATTTCCGGGGGCATGCGAGAAACGATAATAAATCTCGTCGTTAATATATTAATTAATAAAGTGGATATGGGTGCTCATCGTTTATTGGTGGGAGGTGAACCTTATGATAAAGAGTGACCCAGATGTAGAAGTATACGCTTTAGGTCAACATATACGTATGTCTGCTCATAAAGCGCGAAGAGTAATTGATCAGATTCGTGGGCGTCCCTACGAGGAAACACTTATGATACTAGAACTCATGCCTTATCGAGCGTGTTATCCCATTTTAAAATTAGTTTATTCTGCAGCAGCAAATGCTAGTCACAATATGGGATTCAACGAAACGGCTTTAATCATTAGTCAAGCCGAAGTTAATGAAGGTACTAGCATGAAAAAGTTAAAACCCCGAGCCCGAGGACGTAGTTATCCGATAAAAAGACCCACCTGTCATATAACTATTGTATTGAAAGATACATCTAAAGATAAAAACTATTTCATATGGTTAAGAAAATATGGATGGGTATATAAAGATAAGTATAAAGATGTCAGAGAGAGGTATCTATATATGATGGATCATATGCTATATCGTAACAGAATGACGTGGGCTAATAGAGAAATGATATGGCCTTATAGAGATAGCGAGGTGCTATGGGACAAAAAATAAATCCACTCGGTTTCCGACTTGGTACAACCCAAAGTCATCATTCTGTTTGGTTTGCACAACCAAAAAGTTATTCCGAGGGTCTCCAGGAAGATCAAAAAATACAGGATTGTATCAAGAATTATGTACAAAAAAATAGGAAAATATCCTCGGGTGCCGAGGGAATTGCACGCATAAAGATTCAAAAAAGAATCGATCTGATCCAGGTCATAATATATATGGGATTCCCAAAATTGTTCATAGAGGGCAGCCCGCGAGGAATTGAAGAATTACAGAGCAATGCACAAAAAGAATTGAATTCTGTGAACCAAAAACTTAACATTGCTATCACAAGAGTTGAAAAACCGTATGGACAACCTAATATTCTTGCAGAATTTATAGCCGAACAATTAAAGAATAGAGTTTCGTTTCGAAAGGCAATGAAAAAAGCTATTGAATTAACTGAAAAAGCAGATACAAAGGGAATTCAAGTACAAATTGCAGGGCGTATCGACGGAAAGGAAATAGCACGTGTCGAATGGATCAGAGAAGGTAGGGTTCCCCTACAAACCATTCGAGCCAAAATTGATTATTGTTCCTATACAGTTCGAACTATCTATGGGGCATTAGGAATCAAAATTTGGATATTTGCAGACGAGGAATAATGGGCCTTTCGTTGTCTTTCTGTTCCATCCATCCGGCAATTGAATAAAAAATCACAAACTCGTTCATTTTTTTCCGTTCAATCAAAAAAATGAGAATTTTTTCGAATTCTTAATTCTATAGGGTTGAATAACAATTCGATTGACTCCATCTCCATATAATTGCTATGCTTAGTGTGTGACTCGTTGGTTTTTTATTTAGAGTTAGGTTAGGATTAAAAAACAAAGGGCCATCCCCTAGTATGAACTAATAACTATATAACTAATAACCAGCTCATTGCTTCGTATTATCTGGATCCAAGGAACCAGTCGCTATATGATGTATTGATCATATTGTTGTAGCAACTGAAGCATTTTTTTTTACATAAAAGAAAAATCAATCTATAAGGTTGTGAAGCAAAAACAAAGGGATATGGATAAATGGAGGGGTGAGAGAAAGAAAGAAAAAGAATAGCAATGATATATGATTCCAATATGTATGGTCTATGAACTATCTTATAAAAGGCAATGTAATAAAGCATTAATGTATTCGTCCATAATTAATAATTAGATTCGATGAATATGAATACAATTTATACGAAAAATAAAAAAGAATAAAGAGCGCCGAGTCAATAAAGACTGAGAAGATTGATTCAGGAACAAATTTTATTAGGAGCTCCATTGCAGAGTTCGGGCCTAGTCATTAATCGAGAAGCGATGGGAACGACAGAACCTGTGACTGAGGAAGATTCCCTTGAAAACGAATCCTAATGATTCATTGGGTGGGATGGCGGAACGAGCCAAGAACCAATTCATTTATTCTGATAGGTCATGGAACGCCCCTACGAATGAAAGGGATGTTGAAAGAGCAAATATTCGCCCGCGAAAGCCTTACTGGATTGCTAAGTTTTGGGCAATTCAATAAAAATAAATAAAATAAAGGTAAAAATAAATGAAGATTCATTAATTATAAAATGGAATTTATCATTTTATTTTATTCCTACGTGTACGTGACAGATTATATCTCAAAAAATTCCATGATTCATTATTCATTCAATTCAAAATATATACAATATTATTTAATCGTTTCATTCGCGAGGAGCTGGATGAGAAGAAACTCTCATGTCCAGTTCTGCAGTAGAGATGGCATTGAGAAACAACCATCAACTATAACCCCAAAAGAACCAGATTTCGTAAACAACATAGAGGAAGAATGAAGGGAATATCTTATCGAGGCAATCGAATTTGTTTCGGCGGATACGCCCTTCAGGCACTTGAACCCGCTTGGATCACATCTAGACAAATAGAAGCGGGGCGACGAGCCATGGCACGATATGCGCGTCGTGGTGGAAAAATATGGGTACGTATATTTCCAGACAAACCTGTTACAGTAAGGCCTACCGAAACACGTATGGGTTCGGGGAAAGGATCTCCCGAATATTGGGTATCCGTCGTTAAACCGGGTCGAATACTTTATGAAATGGGTGGAGTATCAGAAATTGTAGCCAGAGAAGCTATTTCTATAGCTGCGTCCAAAATGCCTATACGAACTCAATTCGTTATTGCGGGATAGGGATATGGAACGAAAGGAAAGGGGCCTTGTGATGAAAAAACCGCAGTTTTTTTATTTCTGGACAAACAATCTTTCTTCTTTTTTTCTTCGCCCTTTAGTTAGTTAGCATTGAAAGAAAAAAGAGAAAAATAATAAGAATGATATGATTCAACCTCAGACCTATTTAAATGTAGCGGACAACAGCGGGGCTAGAGAATTAATGTGTATTCGAATCATAGGAGCTAGTAATCGCCGATATGCTCATATTGGTGACGTTATTGTTGCTGTAATCAAAGAAGCAGTTCCCAATATGCCTCTACAAAGATCAGAAGTGATCAGAGCTGTAATTGTACGTACATGTAAAGAACTCAAACGTGACAATGGTATGATAATACAATATGATGACAATGCAGCAGTTGTCATTGATCAAGAAGGAAATCCCAAAGGAACTCGAGTTTTTGGTGCGATCGCTCGGGAATTGAGACAGTTGAATTTTACTAAAATAGTCTCATTAGCTCCTGAGGTATTATAAATAGATTCTAAATAAATACTAATAGATGAAAACATAATAAAACATAAAAAAAGGGAGGTTCATAGTAAGATATCTGAACTGAATTAGATTCCATTAATTAGTAGAATGCATTAGTAGATTGTTTCTCACGCATATACCTTTAATAATTCATGAAAAAAAAAGAGTAGAGCATGCTGATTATATAAAAACCCGGAGGCACCAATAATTATAGTTCATCATGGGTAGGGACACTATTGCCGAAATAATAACTTCTATACGAAATGCTGACATGGATAAAAAAGGAACGGTTCGAATAGCATCTACAAATATCACTGAAAACATTGTTAAAATACTTCTACGCGAAGGCTTTATCGAAAATGTGAGAAAACATCGAGTAAGCAAGAAATATTTCTTGGTTTCAACTCTGCGACATAGAAGGAATAGAAAAGGGCCATATAGAACTGTTTTAAAACGTATCAGCCGACCCGGCCTACGAATCTATTCCAACCATCAACGAATTCCTAGGATTTTAGGAGGAATGGGTATTGTAATTCTTTCGACTTCTCGAGGTATAATGACAGACCGAGAGGCTCGACTAGAAGGAATCGGGGGAGAAATTTTGTTATATATATGGTGATCTTTATGATCTACGAATTGCATCCGTAGGAAAACTTCCTATTTTTTTTTTGAAAAAAGAGGAAGGGTTGTCTAATATCACTCCTACTCCATGAGTTGATAATTAAAGGGGTTACCTGGAATGAAAGAACAAAAATGGATTAATGAAGGTTTAATTACTGAATCACTTTCCAATGGTATGTTTCGGGTTCGTAGTGACTTTTCAACATTCCTCTCGTTCGGATACAATCGGAGGTTCAAAATTTCAAGAGACTTATTTTCTTTTCTTCGAAGGAGTAGATTCCAAATTAAAATAAAATTAAGGAGAAACA